TGAATGAAGTTATAAAAAAAGTTCGTAATTATTACTTTAATTTAGATTTAGAATATTCTATATACATATATTAGTTATATACGTATATTAGTTTATTCAACTCAAGAGTTGACCAAGGAATCTGTTGATTCGAAATTGCGGGATGCGTAAATGTCCCAGATGATGAATTGATTTCTTATTTATGTTACTTTGTTTTTGTTAATATCATCTATAATACTTGATGAATCAAAAACTTTCAATTGAACTTACCCTTTCAATTGGTTGGTATTTTTGCCTATCCTCGTATCTTTCAAAAATTGAAACTTAGGAAAGTGCTTTCTAAACATATGTAGAAAAAGAACCTATTTCATTTAGCCTTTTCATGCCTACTATAACTAGTTATTTCGGTTTTCTACTAGCAGCTTTGACTATAACCTCAGCTCTATTTATCGGACTGAGCAAGATACGACTTATTTGAAATTAATTAAATGAACAATTCATACAAAAATATTTCTGCGATAGTTCATATATTCTTCATATATTCTATAGTTCCTTACCGTATCAATTTCCAATTTTTGGTCATTGAGATTTAGAGTTAATACGTATTACTATTTAAGCATAGATATTACCTCCCCCCTCCCCTCTCAAACAAATTGAAATGATTGAAGTTTTTCTATTTGGAATTGTCTTGGGTCTAATTCCTATTACTTTGGCTGGATTATTTGTAACTGCATATTTACAATACAGACGTGGTGATCAGTTGGAACTTTGATTAATTAACATCCATTTTTTGATTGACCTCCTACTTCCTTTAATTCGCGGGAGGTCAAAATTAGATTGGTTTAATTTTTTCGGCGGTAATTTTCGATCTAGCGCGACTAACAAGAACACAGAATCACGCTCTGTAGGATTTGAACCTACGACATCGGGTTTTGGAGACCCACGTTCTACCGAACTGAACTAAGAGCGCTTTATTATCACAAAGAATATTTTGTAACCCCAATACGTCTTGGATATATACTATCAAAAAATTAAAGATTTTTTATGTATCCACTTTTCTTTTAATCGATCTCCCCTGTTACTGTTCAGAAGATAAGTAATAGGTAGGGATGACAGGATTCGAACCCGTGACATTTTGTACCCAAAACAAACGCGCTACCAAGCTGCGCTACATCCCTTTCAATTGGTCTACAGTGTCATTGTAGAGAATCCCTTTTTTGTTTTCCATATTTTTATTTCTTCCATTGATATACACAAATATCTTGTCATTTCTTCTTTTTGGTCTCATATAACATATATTTATATTCAAAATAGTAATAGTAACGGACTTCTATTATATTCTATTATATATTATTTCTATTATATTTATTTCTATTATATTTATTATATTTTAAAGTATGAAATAAATATGAGACCCTATAAAAAATAATGACTATTTTTCGAGAATTTCTGGCCTAAAGGGGCATGCTTGTTTCTTTTAAGATTAAGAAAAATACGATCTATTTTGTACATTTCAACTTGAATTAGGGATTCCGCGTACAAATAAAAGCGGTCAGTCATTAAGTACATATACACATCTGGTTATATATGTATTAGCATTATGTATTAGAAATAATAAAGAAGGAGGAGAATTTAAAATGCGAGATCTAAAAACATATCTCTCTGTGGCACCGGTAGTAAGTACTCTATGGTTCGGATCTTTAGCAGGTTTATTGATAGAGATCAATCGTTTTTTTCCGGATGCGTTGATATTCCCCTTTTTTTAATTCTAGTTATTGATATAGTAGGGGGGGGAGAGGATTAGAGATAGAATCAAATATCTGTAACTAAACCCCTCCCTTCTTTTTTTCGAATATACGTTAGAAAAACAAAAAGGGGATTCCCCCTCGGTGAAACTAGTAACTCGGGCCGAGCTCAAATTAAAATAAAATTAATAAAAAATAGAGTGAAATGTTATGATTGGGGCAACAATATCATACAAGATACTTAAATAAAAATGAAATGTTGTTCGGAAATTAAAAATTCTAAATCTAGTAATATAGTTAGAAATCATTATATTACTTACTTATTAATATATTGATTTATTGCAACGAAATCTTTCTTTCATAATTAGATTTCGAGTTACCTGTTTTTTTGTTCCTTTCTTCTTCCTCATTTCGGATCGGAAATTTAAAGAATTGAATGAATCAAAAACTAAAGGAGGCTCATGGCCAAGGGTAAAGATGTCCGAGTAACGGTGATTTTGGAATGTACCAGTTGTGTTCGAAATCGTCTTAATAAGGAATCAACGGGCATTTCCAGATATATTACTCAAAAGAATCGACATAATACGCCTAGTCGATTGGAGTTGAGAAAATTCTGTCCCTGTTGTTATAAACATACGATTCACGGGGAGATAAAGAAATAGATTTAACCAGTCACTCGTGTGTCGGTCTTCCGTTCTAAGGAAGATCAAAAATGACATATTAGATATATCTAATATATATTAATTTAAATATAAACAAACCAAATCCTATTTCGATCAGATCAACCGTGATGGAGAATTAAGAAATAGGATAGGATAAGGAATAAACAAACCATGGATAAATCCAAGCGAATCTTTCTTAAATCCAAGCGATCTTTTCGTAGGCGTTTGCCTCCGATCCAATCGGGGGATCGAATTGATTATAGAAACATGAGTTTAATTAGTCGATTTATTAGCGAACAAGGAAAAATATTATCTAGACGGGTGAATCGATTGACCTTAAAACAACAACGATTAATTACTATTGCTATAAAACAAGCTCGTATTTTATCTCCGTTACCTTTTCTTAATAATGAGAAACAATTTGAAAGAAGCGAGTCAACCGCTAGAACTCCAGGTCTTAGAACCAGAAAAAAATAGGCTTACTCTTGAATGGAATAAAAAAAATTCCAATCCAAACTCAAATGCGGATTGACGCTTTTTTTTCTAAAAATAGAAAATACAGATTTGATTGTCGTGTCGTTTGAAAAAAAAAAATTGGGGAAGAATAAGAAATATTTTTTATTGAACGTGTTTCTTCATTTTCATTTTGACGACGTTTTCATATTTTATCATACTAATTTCTACTCTACCTTCCCAGAGTTCATTCTACAGGGAACTCCATTTAAAACATTCCAACAGATTCCTTTCACTCTCTTTATTTTATGATCTCATTGGAAATCATATAAAGACAACTCTTATTTAATATAGCTATTTGTGCAAGTATTTTACGATTAAGAAGCAACTGTTTCTTGTACAGATTGTGTATTAATTTACAATAACTAAAGTATACTTTATTATCTCGAATTACTGCATTTATACGAGTGATCCACAAACGACGAAAATCTCTCTTTTGTCTACTCCTATCCCGATGAGCCGAAACCAAAGCTCTTATTTTCTGTTGAGTAATAGTCCGAGTAAGTCTTGAATGAGCCCCTCGAAAAGTTGATGCAAATAAACGGATTTTTGTTCTACGTCTTCGAGCTATATACCCTCGTTTAATTCTGGTCATTGAATAAATGAAACTTTGATGAATAACTAATTGATTTCCTTTCTTTCAGTTATTCCCTTCCCGTGTCCTAGTCTATTAATAACAAAACGGATTCTTCCAATGTATAAAATAAAAATTCCAATGGCTTTTGCTACTCTAACCTTCCCGACCACGATTTATTTTTAGGCATTTCGCCTAGAAATAAAAATTGTTTTGATACTAAGTATCAAAAACACATAGTAAATAATAAATAAAAATGGATTCTAGTGGGTTCCGTCGTTTCTATGGTTACTTCTTAAACGGTGAGGTCCTCTCTATACACCGGAGCCCTTCCTTCATTTAATCAATGTTATTGTTAACTTGTACAGTTCACACTCTTTGGCTCTACCCAAAATTATCTAGTACTAGATCTTTCACAACGAGATCCATTTATACAGTAACGGTATTTAATTATGAAGATTTGCTGAGTAGCTGACCCTGTTAGTCCGTTCTTGCAAGAATAAAGCCTAAAATTTTGACCTTTTTTAAAAAAAAATTTCCCCCGCTTAATGAATACCATTTGCTATTAATGGGGAATCCTTTCTCATCTTATCTTAAATTTTAAATTGAGGTGATTGGATTTGCACCAACGGGAACCATACATTTGATACCCTAATCGAAGGATAGATCTTTTTTTTTAAGCTATTGAATATTCAATGGAGTTCGTCCATTCTATCCTACTCACTGGTACGGATCGGTGATACTGGATCAAGTGTTTTCTCCTAGTCCACGGTCTGAACGAGTCGCACATACACCCTAGTACATGTTCCTCGTCGCTGAGGACATCCTCCAAGAGCGGGGGATTTCGTGACATTTCTGATTGGCTGTCTTGTATTTCTAATAAGTTGTTTAATAGTTGGCATGTTGAATCATATAGATAATGGGCTGGTTTAGATCGATCTTAACCGGATACTTAGGAATTCTTTTTTTTTTTTTCTATATTTTTCATTTCTATATTAAGAAATTTAGAAATAGAATAGTAAATTCGGTAAGAAGATAAAATACCAAATCACGAATTCATGTGAAATCCTTGTTCTTTTTCTTTTTTATTCAGTTGCTACAAGATCAACAATTCCATGAGCTTGGGCTTCTGTTGCTGACATAAAAACATCTCTTTCCATGTCTTCGGATACAACCCATAAGGGTTTGCCTGTCCTTTGTGCATAAACCCTTGTGATGGTTTCGCGCAGCTTCAGCAGCTCTTCCGCTTCCAGGACAAATTCTCCCGTCTGTGCCTCATAAAAAGAACTAGCAGGTTGATGGATCATTACCCTGATGATATAATATATGATATAACACAAAAAATGTTTCTTCTATCTCTCATGATGAAAGTGAAAGGTGAATAGATAAAGAATAATAAAAATCAAAAAAGATATAATTGAACAACCGTACAGGCATCTTTTGCGCATTGCATACGGCTCTATAATGGAATTCGCCTTTTTTTTACCTTACTTACATTGAAGAAATATAAAATAAATGATAGAGTCTATCAGACTCAGGTTGGTAAATGATCCAATAACCACCCTTCTTTTTTTAGTAGTTCAAAAATCCTATAAAAATACTATGATGGTTCCGTTGCTTTATATATTTATTTCGTCTGTTATTTAGCAATCCCAAAGTTTCTTTTTTTTTTTTTCAAATAAAAAAACAAGATTTATTTTCATATTCTTTCATAACCTAAATATTGTTAGCCCCCTGGTGTGAAAACAAAAAAGTTTGTGACGCTGAAATAGGCCTCCCGATAGATTGACTAAAATTGAAAATGCCTTTTTATCTCATACTACTCTTTCGATACGTAATCTAAGGGTTTAAAAAACATTTCTCATATCGAATTCGAAGTGCCATGCTATTATTACTTAATATTCATATTTCATATAGAGCGAAGGCATAGTTGTCTTTTTTCTCTCAAATCAAATAAAAAACTCATTGGCGCCGAGCGTGAGGGAATGCTAGACGTTTGGTAATTTCCCCTCCGACAAGAATAAAAGATCCCATCGAAGCGGCTAATCCCATGCATACTGTCTGTATATCGGGTCGCACAAATTGCATAGTATCATAAATAGCTACTCCGGGTATTACCCACCCGCCAGGAGAGTTTATAAACAAATACAGATCTTTGGTCTCATCCTCTATGCTGAGATATACCATAAGACCAATAAGTTGATTCGAGATCTCGTTATCAACCCCTTGGCCTAAAAAAAGCAATCTTTCTCGATAAAGTCGGTTGGTTGGGATAAAATGGTATCCCTTAGAAACCGTACATGCACCTTTTGATGCATACGGTTCAACAAAAATAATGAAAAAAAGGAATCAATGTGTAGATTCTAGCTTTTTTTTTCATAACAGGTTTTTTAACTTATACAATAAAATGGACTTTTCTTTCATTTTTTAAGAAAGATGAGTTTTGGCCTGTTTTGTTTATCTAAAAAAATTGCTAAGCTTATCTGACTAACTTTTCATTGATGTATTGTTTCATCGAGATACAATCTAAATCGCGATGTAATTTTCTTGTTCCTGACTGGGCTTCTTCAATTTTTTTTAGGTTTATGCTCTACTCCGAGTAAAGATCCGCCCGATTTGGATTTGTACATATAGGACAAACGCCCCAATACCACGCCTTCATTTGATTGGTCTAACCAAGCCAACCATAAATTATTCTAATTGAAAATATTAATCCGTATACCCTCCCTAAAAAACGGACCTAATTGCACTTCACGCTCCAAATTTTTGATAATTGAATCAATCTTTCTCGGGCGAAAGAGGGGATATCTCGATCGGGGAAGAGAACGGGGAAATACCGTATGCCCAATATATCTGACAAGTCGCACTATACGTCAATCCACACTGCATCCTCCTCTCCAGGACTTCGAAAGGGTACTCTTGGAACACCAATAGGCATTAAATAAAAGAAAAATTAAGTACTATATCTCACTTTGATGTGAAAGCGTAACAAATGGGTTTAGTGGCCTAATACTATAATGATTTTATTATCCTATTTTATCCATAGATTGACTAAGTTCATAAAAAAAGAAAACAAAATGAATAAAGGAAAATTCTTACAAATGAGTCCTTTGAATGATGAACAAATACATATACATTCACTCATATAAAATGGTATCAACCCCCTTACCATTGCGTATTATTACTTATCGGGTATAGAATAGATCTGCTTCTTTTTGTTCCTATGAACAAAATAGTTTCATTATTACTAAAAGTAATTATTACGAAAAGCATCAAACAAATATTAATCCTTTCCCCGAGAGAATCCCCTAAAAAAGGGGGTCCAGAGCATAGCTTTTTCCAATGCAATAAAGTTACATTGTGTCTATTTTTCGTTGATAAAGGGGTATTTCCATGGGTTTGCCTTGGTATCGTGTTCATACCGTCGTATTGAATGATCCCGGTCGTTTGATTGCTGTCCATATAATGCATACAGCTCTGGTTGCTGGTTGGGCCGGTTCGATGGCTCTATACGAATTAGCCGTTTTTGATCCCTCTGATCCTGTTCTTGATCCAATGTGGAGACAGGGTATGTTCGTTATACCCTTCATGACTCGTTTAGGAATAACGAATTCGTGGGGCGGTTGGAGTATCACAGGGGGGACTGTAAGCAATCCGGGTATTTGGAGTTACGAAGGTGTGGCCGGGGCCCATATTGTGTTTTCTGGCTTGTGTTTTTTGGCAGCTATCTGGCATTGGGTGTATTGGGATCTAGCAATATTTACTGATGAACGTACAGGAAAACCCTCTTTGGATTTGCCTAAGATCTTTGGAATTCATTTATTTCTCTCAGGGGTGGCTTGCTTTGGTTTTGGTGCATTTCATGTAACAGGATTGTATGGTCCTGGAATATGGGTGTCCGATCCTTATGGACTAACCGGAAGGGTACAGGCCGTAAATCCAGCGTGGGGTGTGGAGGGTTTTGATCCTTTTGTTCCGGGAGGAATAGCTTCTCATCATATTGCAGCAGGGACCTTAGGCATATTGGCAGGTCTATTTCATCTTAGTGTTCGTCCACCCCAACGCCTATACAAAGGATTACGTATGGGAAATATTGAAACCGTCCTTTCCAGTAGTATTGCTGCTGTCTTTTTTGCAGCTTTTGTAGTTGCTGGAACTATGTGGTATGGTTCAGCAACTACCCCGATTGAATTGTTTGGTCCCACGCGCTATCAATGGGATCAAGGATACTTCCAACAAGAAATATATAGAAGAATTGGTGCTGGCTTAGCCGAAAATCAAAGTTTATCCGAAGCTTGGTCGAAAATTCCTGAAAAACTGGCTTTTTATGATTACATCGGCAATAATCCGGCAAAAGGGGGATTATTCAGAGCGGGCTCAATGGACAGCGGGGATGGAATAGCTGTTGGGTGGTTAGGACATCCTATCTTTAGAGATAAAGAGGGGCGTGAACTTTTTGTACGTCGTATGCCTACGTTTTTTGAAACATTTCCAGTTGTTTTGGTCGATGGGGACGGAATTGTTAGAGCCGATGTTCCTTTTAGAAGGGCCGAATCAAAATATAGTGTCGAACAAGTAGGTGTAACTGTTGAGTTCTATGGCGGCGAACTGAATGGGGTCAGTTATAGCGACCCTGCTACTGTGAAAAAATACGCTAGACGTGCTCAATTGGGTGAAATTTTTGAATTAGACCGTGCTACTTTGAAATCTGATGGTGTTTTTCGTAGCAGTCCAAGGGGTTGGTTTACCTTTGGGCATGCTTCGTTTGCTTTGCTCTTCTTCTTCGGACACATTTGGCATGGTTCTAGAACCTTGTTTAGAGATGTTTTTGCTGGTATTGATCCGGATTTAGATGCTCAAGTGGAATTTGGGGCATTCCAAAAACTTGGAGATCCAACTACAAAAAGACAGGTAGTTTGATACATATTGCTTTGTTACTTTTAGTTTTTATTTTATTTGACTGACATAAGGTTGGGGTACCGGATAAATCTTGATTTGACATTTGACTCGTTGCCCTTTCTTTGATTTTTGTTCTTTCTTTATCCGGGAGACGGTCCAAACTAAACAGATATGGAAGCTATAATTGTAAACCACGATCGAATCTATGGAAGCATTGGTTTATACATTCCTTTTAGTCTCAACTCTAGGAATAATTTTTTTCGCTATCTTTTTTCGCGAACCGCCTAAAGTTCCAACCAAAAAGTAAAAGGGGGAAATGATTTTTCATTATCTCAATTGAAAGTAATGATCCTCCCACTAATGGGAGGATCATTACTTCGACTAGTCCCCGTGTTCCTCGAACGGATCTCTTAGTTGTTGAGAGGGTTGCCCAAACGCAGTATATAAGGCGTACCCAGTAAAACTTACAAGTAAACCAGATAAAAAGATGGCAACTAGGGTTGCTGTTTCCATTATTATATAGTTTTAAGACATTATGTAGTTTTAAGACCACAATGGATCTATGATAAGATCATTTATTTACAACGGAATGGTATACAAAGTCAACAGATCTTAATGAATATAAAATATTATGGCTACACAAACCGTTGAGGGTAGTTCTAGATCTGGCCGCCCAAAACGAACTAGGGCCGGGGGTTTATTGAAACCATTGAATTCAGAATATGGTAAGGTAGCTCCTGGTTGGGGAACTACTCCTTTGATGGGTCTCGCAATGGCTCTATTTGCAGTATTTCTATCTATTATTTTGGAGATTTATAATTCGTCCATTTTACTGGATGGAATTTCAATGAATTAGATTTACAAGAACCATTAACTAGCTTTTTCAATACAAAGTGAAACATTGCATTTAGTTTTCTGGTTTTTATCCCATTCTATTTTGGTAGTTCGACCGTGGAATTTATTTTTTTCTGTATTTCCGGAATATGAGTGTGTGACTTGGTATAATTGATCCTATGGCTAGTACAGAGAATAGATCTGTCATCTTGATAGAGATGGTTTTACTTCGTCGGATATTCATTTTAGTATCTGGAGCACGGAATATATGAAATAGATTACTATTAGAACTATGATTCATACTTAATAGTCAGACCTCGTGGCCGGACTTCAAAATTTTTTTAAAGAGTTAGAAGTTATAAATAGAATTTTTTTTATTTCAAACTTCCGTTTAGACTTATTTTGATCAAAGGACAAAGATTTCTTTTGATTTTTCGTCATTAGATCTAGTCATTGAATAAGTGATGATCCAATGGTTCTTACTCAGGGAATTTTGGGACTTAGTTTGAGAAGGTTTTATTGAATCATCGTGGTTCTAGTATGAATCTGCGGTTTTAATCGATTCATAGGGTCTTAACAAGAGAATTCCTATCAATAAAATCAATAAAAAACAGCAGTAAAGCCGCAGTACACATAAATAACAACAAAGAAAATAGGTAAATAGAAGATTCAAGAGGCCTATAACGAGCAATATAGAGATGAATGAGCCGACTTGATTTTTTGGCATTATAACCACAAAGAATAGTTTTTGGGTTTTTTATTCTTTCATATCTTAAGAAAAAACGGAATCGTAG